CGCAACTCCAATCAGTCTCGAAACGAAGTCCTATAGAATTTCTTTATTCTTTTCTTTTTCTTGTCACTGTAGAACCGTGTACCATAGATTAGAAAAAAATGTGAATTTGACGGGTTGTTTTCTAATAATAAAAATTCATAAAAGAGATTAGCCTATTCCCTGACTGAATTCACAATTCAATTAGATGCGAAATCTAACCCCCCTTCGTACTTGTAGAATAAGAGTTTTTTGTTGAAATCCTTTTTTCATTTTAAGGAATTATTTAGTTGTCCAGAAACAAGTACTGGCAGTAGAGAATATTCGAGAGAACAGCGAAAAAAGAATTGTAATAATCAATATTCGGAATGTGTGTATTCTTGTTCTTGTATTCGATGCAAAAGGTTTTTCTTGATACTTAATTAAACTACAAAGAGATTTTTTGTTTTCTTCTTATTCGAGATATTATGTGAATGGATCTACTAAGAAAATTATGTGAATAAATCGACTAAGAAATCTAATAAGTTAAAATGAAATAAGTTCAAATTAAAAAAATGAAAGTAAAAAAAAAAAAAAAAATGGATTCGATACAAATAAATAACAAATAAATAATAAATAAACTAAAAGAAGTGATCAACATAGAAATGATTTTCCAATTTTATTCCGTAGTGATTTGATTCAAAGAAACTTTCTTTGAATGAAGTTATACAACAAAGTTCTTCTAATATATTATTATTTTTATATTTATTTAATATTTCAATTTAGTTTGTTCTTTTATTTCTCAAGAGTTGTCCAATGAATTTTTTGATTCGGAGATAGGATAGGTAGATGTTTTAGATGATGAGTTGATTTCTTTTTCTACTTATATCTATCGTATCGCTCTATTTTTGCGAGTGCTGTCTATAATCTATAATGATAATGATTGATAAATGATTAATAAATAAAAAACTTTCAATTGGTATTTTTGCTTATCTTCGTATCTTTCAAAAATTGAATTTAGGAAAGTGCTTTACAAATATATGGATAAAAAAAAGAGTTTATTTAGCTCCTTCATGCCCACTATAACTAGTTATTTCGGTTTTCTGTTAGTAGCTTTAACTATAACTTTAGTTCTATTTATTAGTCTGAGCAAGATACGACTTATTTGAAATTAATTGAATGAACAATTCATAAAAAAAAAAAAAAGAATTTTTTTTTGCAGTGTTCCATTTTCTAGTTCCTTACCGTGTCAATTTCCAATTCTTGGTTATTGAGATTTATGGGCAATATGGATTAATATTTAAGGATAGATATTACCTCCTTTTTTCTCTTTTCAAACAAATTGAAATGATTGAAGTTTTTCTATTTGGAATCGTCTTAGGTCTAATTCCTATTACTTTGGCTGGATTATTCGTAACTGCTTATTTACAATACAGACGTGGTGACCAGTTGGATCTTTGATTAATTAATACCCTTTTTTTTTTTTTGACCTCCTCCTTTTTTTAATCCACAGGAGGTCAAATTAAGATTGCTGTTCAAGCTTTTCCCTAAAATTTTTGACTTAACAAAACAAGAATGGAATCACGCTCTGTAGGATTTGAACCTACGACATTGGGTTTTGGAGACCCATGTTCTACCGAACTGAACTAAGAGCGCTTTTTTATTACAAAAAAGAAAGCTGTAAGTAAAAAGATTCTTTTTTTATTTTACTCCACTACATCTTGAATGCCTATACTATCTCATATATAAACTATATTATATATAAATAGAATAAATAATAATATGATATAAATAATATCATATTAATTTATGATTAGGTATGCCCAATTTTAATTGATCTCAATTGATCCCTTGTTATTGTATTGCTCAGAGGCGAAGTAATAAATAGGGATGACAGGATTTGAACCCGTGACATTTTGTACCCAAAACAAACGCGCTACCAAGCTGCGCTACATCCCTTTTAATTGGTCTACAATGTCATTGTAGAGAATCCCTGTCTTGTTTTCCACATACTTATTTCATTTCATTTTCTCCATTGAGATACATAATTTATCTTGCCATTTCTTCTTTTTTTTTGTCTCATATCATATAACATATAATAATAAACTTATATACATATGAAAAAAAATATGAAACCCGCCGTAAATTTCGTGAATGCCCGGACGGAAAGAGACGTGTTTTGTTCTTTTAAAAAAAGAAAAGGAAAATTTTATCTATCAAATCATTGTACATTTCTCAATTTGAATTAGGAATTCCGCGTACAAAACAAATGCGAGTGTCCTTAAATTTAACTACATATATACATCTGATCATATATGTATTGCCGTTATGTATTACAATAAAGAATACAGATTACAATAAAGAATACAGAAGGAGGATTTTTTATGCGAGATCTAAAAACATATCTATCCGTAGCGCCAGTAATAAGTACTCTATGGTTCGGGTCTTTAGCAGGTCTATTGATAGAGATCAATCGTTTTTTCCCGGATGCTTTGACATTCCCTTTTTTTTCATTCTAGTTATTAACACGGGGGGGTGAAGAAAATTAGAGATACAATTAAATATCTCTGACTACTACCCCCTTTTTTTCTAATTCGAATAAGTTAGAAAAGAGAAAGAATAAAAGTGGATTCAACCTCAGCCAAACTCGGAACTGGGTCCAAGCTTCAAGTAAATTTACTTGAATTAAATTCTAAATTAAGAGAACAGAAGTGGAAATGCGGTTAGGGCAACAGTATCATACAAGAAGTTGAAATAAAATAGAAGGACTGTACTTCTATTCTAATCTAAACTTCTAATGTAAATAGAATTCAAAATCATTGTATTACTTATTTTTACTATTACTATATTGGCTGCAACAAAATCTTTCATAATTTGATTTCGAGTTAGCAACTTGTATTTTTTCCTTCTTTTCTTCTTCGTTTCGGATAGGAAAATAGAAGAGTTGAGTGAATAAAAACCAAAAGGAGGTTCATGGCCAATGGTAAAGACGTCCGAATAAGGGTTATTTTAGAATGTACCAGTTGTGTTCGAAACAGTGTTAATAAGAAATCAATAGGCATTTCTAGATATATTACTCAAAAGAATCGACACAATAGGCCTAGTCGATTGGAATTGAGAAAATTCTGTCCCTATTGTTACAAACATACAATTCACGGGGAGATAAAGAAATAGATGGAATCGATCAACTGCGTGTGACTTTTACAAGGAAGATGAAAAATGACATATTAACATATCATATATTAGCATATCATATGCTAATATATATATTTAAATAGAAATAAGCAAAATCCTATTTCTTAATTCTAAATCATTAGCATTTTTGATCTGATCGAAGGAAATAGGATTCTCGAAATAAGGAATAAAATAAACAAGCCATGGATAAATCCAAGCGACTTTTTCTTAAGCCCAAGCGATCTCTTCGTAGGCGTTTGCCCCCGATTGGATCGGGGGATCGAATTGATTATAGAAACATGAGTTTAATTAGTCGATTTATTAGTGAACAAGGAAAAATATTATCTAGACGGGTGAATAGATTGACTTTAAAACAACAACGATTAATTACTATTGCTATAAAACAAGCTCGTATTTTATCTTCATTACCCTTTCTTAATAATGAAAGACAATTTGAAAAAAAAACGAGTTGGTCGCTAGAACTACGGGTCTTAGAACCAGAAAAAAAGAGGCTTACTCTTCAATTGAATCAAAATTTAAATCCGAATTCAAATGTCGGTTGATGTTTTGTTCGAGAAAAATCCAGGAATCCAGATTTGATTGTCGTGTCGTAAAAAAAAACGAATTGGGTAAAGAAAAAAGAATAAATATTTTTTTATTGAATGTTTTTGTTCAGTTTGACTACTTGATCATATTATGATCATATTTTATCATACTTATTTCTATTCTACCTTCCCGGAATTCATTTTCCAAGGAATTCCATGTCAAACATTCAGAAGGATTCCTTCCAATCTACTTATTTTATCATGTCATTGGAAATCAGATAAAGGCAATTCCTATTTAATATAGCTAGTTGTGCAAGTATTTTACGATTAAGAAGCAACTGTCTCTTGTACAGATTGTTTATTAATGTACTATAACTAAAGGATACTGCATTCTCGCGAATTGCTGCATTTATACGAGTGACCCACAAACACCGAAAATTTCTTTTGTGCCTATCTCTATCCCGATAGGCCGAAAACAAAGCTTTTATTTTTTGTTGAATAATAGTTCGAGTAAGTCTTGAATGAGCCCCACGAAAGCTTGATGTGAATAAACGAATTTTTGTTCTACGCCTCCGAGCTATATATCCTCGTCTAATTCTGGTCATTGAATAAACGAAACTTTGATAAATAACTAATTGATTTCTTTTCTTTCAGTTATTCTTTTTCCCTTTTCTAGAATAACAAAACGGATTCCTCCAATGTATAAAATAATAATTCCAACGGCTTTTGCTACTCTAACCTTCCCAACCACGATTTTTTCTTTTTTTTTTTTTTATAAGCATTTCGCCTTGAAATAAGAAATTTTATTGGTACTAGGTATCAAACAAAAATATAGTAACAAAAATATAGTAAATAAAAATAAGTAGTAATAAGTAGTAAATAGAAATGGATAAAGAAATAGTGGGTTCCATCGTTTCTATGGTTATTTCTTAAACGGCGAGGTCCTCTCTATACACCGGAGCCCCTTGCTTGATTGAATCAATGCTATTGTTAACTTGTACAGTTCACACTTTTTGGCTCTACCCATGAATTCCCCAGTAGTAGGTCTTTCACAACGAGATCCATTTTTACAGTAACGGTATTTAATTATGCGGATTAGCTGATTAGCTGACCTTCTTAGTCCGTTCTTGTAAGAGTGGAGGCATCCATTTTCGGCTTTTTAATTTTAATAAGATTTGCCCTGCTTAACAGATAATCATTTGCTACCAATGGGGAATTCTTTCGCATTTTCAATTGAAAATTGAGCTAATTGAATTTTCACCAATAGAAACCATAAATTTGATACACAATAGAAGGATATTCTAGATCTTTTTTTTTTCGTTTTAGATAGTGAAAGAGAGTTTTCCATTCTATACTATTCATCGGTACTGATCGCGGATAGTGGAAAAATTCTTTCTTTTCTTTTGTCCCAACCCACAATCTGAAATCTGAACGAGTCGCACATACACCCTAGTACATGTCCCTCGGCGCTGAGGGCATCCCCCGAGAGCGGGGGATTGGGTGACATTTCTGATTGGCTGTCTTGTGTTTCTAATAAGTTGTTTAATAGTTGGCATGTTGAATCGTATGCATAACGGGCTGGTTTAGATCGATCCTAACCGGATGATTAGGAATTCTTTCTATATTCCTATTCTATTTTAATATTTTATTAAAATTAAGAAAATTCAAATTAATAGAATATTAAACCTCGGTAAGAAACTAAAATCCCAAATCGCAATTTGTGTGAAATTCCTGCTATTTTTTAGGCAACTGCTACAAGATCAACAATTCCATGAACTTGGGCTTCTGCTGCTGACATAAAAACATCCCTTTCCATGTCTTCGGATACAACCCATAAGGGTTTGCCTGTTCTTTGTGCATAAACCCTTGTGAGGATTTCGCGCAGTTTCAGTAGTTCTTCTGCTTCCAGGACAAATTCTCCTATTTGTGCTTCATAAAAACCAGCAATAGGTTGATGGATCATTACCCTGATGATATAAGATAATAAAAGGTTACTTTATCTCGCATAAGATCACGAGAAGAGATAAAGAATAAAAAAAAAGATAGAATTGAACAACCGTACAGGCATTGTTTGCGCATTGCATATTGCATACGGCTCTACAAGAGAATTCACTTTTACCGAAGAAAAATAGAGAGTCTACAAAGCCTAGGTCGGTAAATGATACAATGACCACCCTTTCCTTGGGAGGAATTAAGAAAAACAAAATACTATGGTGGCTCCGTTGCTTTATTTCATCGGTGATTTAGCAATCCCAAAGTTTCTTTTTTTTTTTCAAATAAAAAAAAAAAATGAAAAAAAGAATATAATCTTTTTTTTTGTCCTCTTTCATAATCATAATTCAGAATAATAATAATATAAATAGCATTAAGAACCTTCTGGTGTGAAAACAAAAAACAAAAAAAAAGTTTGCGACACTGAAAAAGGCTCCCGATAAATAAGAAAAAATCGGAACTACCCTTAATATCTCATACTACTCTTTCAATACATAATCTAATGTTAAAACGAAATAAAAAAAAATTTCTTATATTGAATTCGAAATGCCATGCTATTATTACTTAATATTCATATTTCATATGGCGAAGGCATAGTTTTCTTTTTTCTTTCAAATAAAATAAAAAATAAAAACCCATTGGCGCCAAGCGTGAGGGAATGCTAGACGTTTGGTAATTTTTCCTCCGACCAGGATAAAAGATCCCATTGAAGCGGCTAATCCCATGCATACTGTTTGTACATCTGGTCGCACAAATTGCATAGTATCATAAATAGCTATTCCGGGTATTACCCAGCCGCCAGGAGAGTTGATAAACAAATACAAATCTTTGATCTCACTTTCTGTACTGAGATATACCATAAGAGCGATAAGTTGATTCGAGATCTCACTATCAATATCTTGACCTAAAAAAAGTAATCTTTCTCGATAAAGTCGGTTGATTAGGATCAAATTCTATCCCTTAGGAACCGTACATGCACCTTTTGATGCATACGGTTCATCAAAAATCGCGAAAAAAAAAAAAAGAATCAATATGTAGATCCCAGCCCTCCTTTTTTTGATAGTGAGTACTTTCTAACTTCTCTTTTAACGAATAACGAAGGGGTTTTTCCTCCATTTTTCAAGAAAGATGGTTTTTTTGCCCGTTTACCTATAAAAAAAAAAAAAAAATCATTAAACTTATCAAACTAACTTCTCATTGATGTATTCTTTCATCGGGATCCAATTCAAATCACGATAACATTCTCTTGTTCCTGAGTGGGCTTCTTTAATTCTTTTAGGTTTCTGCTCTACTCCGAGTAAAGATCTGCCCGATTTTGATTTGCACATATAGGGCAAATGCCCCCAATACCGCGTCTTTTTGCTACAACTTCCTTTTTTTTTTCAATTCATTTCACGCCTTCCACAAAATATTTGACGTATTTATCAAATTATTCGATTGATTATGATTAGCAGTTTGAAATTACTCCTATTTCTAATTTAGAAATAGAATATGATACAAATAGTAATCATGGATATAGTACTAATTGGGTTTTTCTAAGCGGAGCCTGGATACTTCATTTTATTGGTCCAAACAAGCTAACCATAAATTATTCTAATTGATAATATTAATCTGAATACCTCCAAAGCATAGATCTAATTGCACTTTATTGCCACTTCACGCTCTCAATTTTGGATGATTTAATCAATCCTTCTTTGGCGAAACAGAGGATATCTCGATCGGGGTAGAGAACGGGGAAATCCCATAATGACCCAATGTCTATGACAAGTCGCACTATACGTCAATCCAATTTGAACTATCCTCCCCGGGATTTCGAAAAGGCACTCTTGGAACACCAATAGGCATTAAATGAAATAAAAAAAAAATGAAGTACTCTATTTCACTTTGATGTGAAAGCGTAACAATGAATTTTTTGTCTTAATAATATTATATGAATTTATTCTCTTAATAATATTATATTGGCTTTTGTTTTATTATTTTTTCTATTTCTATTTTCTTTCTTTTTATGTTTTATTTTATTTGCGCGGATTCGATAAGTTCATAACATAAAAAAAAAAAAGAAGACAAAATGAATAAAGTAAAATTCTGACGAATGGGCTCTTTGAATGATGAACAAATCTGTATGCATTCGCTCATCTAAAATGGAGTTAACCTCCCATTGCGTATTGGTACTTATCTGGTATAGAATAGATCTGCTTCTCTTTGTTCCTACAAACAGAATTGTGACATTATGACTAAAATACTAAAAAAAAAAAATGGAATCTTTTCTCCGAGATAATCCACTGAAAAAGGGAGGTCCATAACATAGTTTTTTCCAGTGCAATAAAGTTACATAGTGTCTATCTTTCGTTGATAAGGGGGTATCCCATGGGTTTGCCTTGGTATCGTGTTCATACCGTCGTATTGAATGATCCCGGTCGTTTGCTGGCTGTCCATATAATGCATACAGCTTTGGTTGCTGGTTGGGCCGGCTCGATGGCTCTATATGAATTAGCAGTTTTTGATCCTTCTGACCCCGTTCTCGATCCAATGTGGAGACAAGGTATGTTCGTTATACCCTTCATGACTCGTTTAGGAATAACCAATTCATGGGGTGGTTGGAGTATTACAGGAGGAACTATAACGAATCCGGGTATTTGGAGTTATGAAGGTGTGGCTGGGGCGCATATTGTGTTTTCTGGCTTGTGCTTCTTGGCAGCTATCTGGCATTGGGTGTATTGGGATCTAGAAATATTTTGTGATGAACGTACAGGAAAACCTTCTTTAGATTTGCCCAAGATCTTTGGAATTCATTTATTTCTCTCAGGAGTGGCTTGTTTTGGATTTGGTGCTTTTCATGTAACAGGATTGTATGGTCCTGGAATATGGGTGTCTGATCCTTATGGACTAACCGGAAAAGTACAATCTGTAAATCCGGCGTGGGGTGTGGAAGGTTTTGATCCTTTTGTTCCGGGAGGAATAGCCTCTCATCATATTGCAGCAGGGACATTGGGCATATTGGCGGGCCTATTCCATCTTAGTGTCCGCCCGCCCCAACGTCTATACAAAGGATTACGTATGGGAAATATTGAAACCGTGCTTTCCAGTAGTATCGCTGCTGTCTTTTTTGCAGCTTTTGTTGTTGCTGGAACTATGTGGTATGGTTCAGCAACTACCCCCATTGAATTATTTGGTCCCACTCGTTATCAATGGGATCAAGGATACTTCCAGCAAGAAATATATCGAAGAGTTGGTACTGGGCTGGATGAAAATCAAAGCTTATCCGAAGCTTGGTCTAAAATTCCTGAAAAATTAGCTTTTTATGATTACATTGGAAATAATCCGGCAAAAGGTGGATTGTTCAGAGCAGGTTCAATGGACAACGGGGATGGAATAGCTATTGGGTGGTTAGGACATCCTATATTTAGAGATAAAGAAGGGCGTGAGCTTTTTGTACGTCGTATGCCTACTTTTTTTGAAACATTTCCAGTTGTTTTGGTAGACGGAGACGGAATTGTTAGAGCCGATGTTCCTTTTCGAAGGGCAGAATCGAAGTATAGTGTTGAACAAGTAGGTGTAACTGTGGAGTTCTATGGTGGCGAACTAAATGGAGTCAGTTATAGCGATCCTGCTACTGTGAAAAAATATGCTAGACGCGCACAATTGGGTGAAATTTTTGAATTAGATCGTGCTACTTTGAAATCCGATGGTGTTTTTCGAAGCAGTCCAAGGGGTTGGTTTACTTTTGGACATGCTTCGTTTGCCCTGCTCTTCTTCTTCGGACACATTTGGCATGGCGCTCGAACCTTGTTCAGAGATGTTTTTGCTGGTATTGATCCAGATTTAGATGCTCAGGTGGAATTTGGAGCATTCCAAAAACTTGGGGATCCAACTACAAGAAGACAAGTAGTTTGATACAACATTAATCTCTGATTTTTCGTCTCTATTTTCTTTTTTTAATTTGACATAGGGTACTGGGAACATCTTGATTTGAATCGCCGCCTTTTCTTTGCTTTGACTCTTGCTCTTTTTTTATCCGGGAACGCTCTAAATAAACAGGTATGGAAGCTATAATTGTAAAACACGATTGAATCTATGGAAGCATTAGTTTATACATTCCTCTTAGTATCGACTCTAGGAATCATTTTTTTCGCTATCTTTTTTCGAGAACCGCCTAAAGTTCCAACTAAAAAGATGAAATGATTTTTCATTATCTTAATTGAAGTAATGAGCCTCCCAAGATTGGGAGGCTCATTACTTCAACTAGTCCCCGTGTTCCTCGAATGGATCTCTTAGTTGTTGAGAGGGTTGCCCAAAAGCAGTATATAAGGCATACCCAGTAAAACTTACAAGTA